TTTCATCTTTGGACCAAAAACAGGCGAGAGGTGGAATACCGCAAAGAGACAGAGTTCCTAATAAAAAAAAAGTCTTTGTAATTGGAACATGTTTTGTTAAACCACCCATAAGAACCATATTTTGACTCTTATCTGGAGAATAGCCAACAATAGCTTCCATTGAATGAATAATGGATCCAGATCCTAAGAACAACAATGCTTTTGAATAGGCATGAGTAATCAAATGAAATAAAGCGGCTCGATATGACCCCATACCTAGAGCTAACATCATATAACCCAATTGAGACATTGTAGAATAGGCTAGACTTCTTTTAATGTCTTTTTGAGCAAAAGCTAAAGTGGCTCCTAATACCACTGTTATTATACCTATCAAAGCTATTAGATTCATTACGTAAGGTATGACTATGAAAAGAGGAAGAAGTCGAGCTACAAGAAAAATTCCCGCTGCTACCATAGTAGCAGCATGTATCAGAGCCGAAATAGGAGTGGGTCCTTCCATGGCATCCGGTAACCATACATGAAGAGGGAATTGTGCCGATTTAGCAATTGCGCCGGAAAATAATAGGAAGGCACAAAAAATAACAAATAAAAAATTAACCTCATTATTAGAAATCAAGTTATTGAATATTTCGAACAAATCCCGAAATTCGAAACTGCCCGTTATCCAATAAAGACCTAAAATTCCTAATAATAAACCAAAATCCCCCACACGATTAGTTACAAACGATTTTTGACAAGCATTAGACGCACTAGGTCGTGTGAACCAAAAACCTATTAATAGATAAGAACACATTCCAACCAATTCCCAAAAAATATAAATTTGTATCAAATTAGAACTAGTAACTAATCCCAACATTGAAGTAGTGAAAAAACTCATATAAGCAAAAAATCTCAAATAACCTTGATCATGAGACATATAATTGTCACTATAAATAATAACCATAATTCCAACTGTAGTAATTAATATTGACAAAATAGAAGCAAGTGGGTCGATCAAGTATCCGAACTCTAAAGAAAAATCATTATTGATGGTCCAAGACCATAGATATTGATAGATAGAACTGCTATTTATTTGCTGAATAGACAGATCGATCGAAAAAATCATAACTATACTCAACAATAAAACACTCGTAAAAGCCCACACACGACGAAGTTTTTTTGTTGCCGCCGGAAAAAGTAGGAGTCCCACTCCTATTAACATAGGGACTGGAAGTGTAACGAAAGGTATGATTTGTAAGTATTGATATGTATGTTCCATAAAAAAATATTATTATTTGAAATTAAATATTAATTTTTGAAATTAATAATTAATTGTTTCTGATTCATCGGCTCTTATCTCTTTCTCTTTTTAAAGGAGTCAGTCAATAAAAAAATAAAATTCTAAATAATAATAAAAATATGCAAAACTTAAATAGAGTTTTCTATTCTTAATTAGTCTGAATCTTTCTCTTTAATATTCAAATCAAGAAGTTTGAATTGGTCAAATGATACAACCAAGACTTACTATAAGGAAAATTGCAATTCTCATTATGGATTTCAATAATTTATATACATAAAGATAAAGAATAAAGAATTGTAGCAAAAGTAGTACTTGCTTTTGATAGGACTGATCAAAAAAGAGACAGTTTTTTAGAAGATCCTTACTGCACTGTGTACTGGATCCAATAAAAATAAATAATTATTTTACTTCCTTTAGTTAGAATAATTAATTAGTGCATTTTGAAACTGATTTATTGCCTTCCAGTATGTTTGTAGAAAACACTATGATTATGATATTTGACACTTTACTTCTTTTAGAAAATCCTATATTTTTGAACAAATCAACTAATAGTCTCATTCGAATTGGAAAATTGAATTTCAAATTTCAATTAGGTATACTTTTTTACTAGAATTTTTTTATTATTTATTTTATATAAATTATTTTATATAAATTATTAATAAATTTTTATATAAATTATTAATAAATAATAATTATTAATAAATTATTAAGGTTTGGATTCTTATTTGATGTATTTTATCAGATGTATAAATGTAGGATGACGAAAAAAAACATAAATGGAAAACGAAATATAAGCAGACATTTTTGTTTATGAAAAGAGTCTAATTTAGAAACTAAATAGCTAGATAATAAAGAGTAAAGAACGATTTTTTTTTGAACTTTGAACAATAAATAGATGTCTTTCACATCCAACTATAACAATAAATAACTTCTTTAGTTTTGAATGGCAGTTCCAAAAAAGCGTACTTCTATATCAAAAAAGCGTATTCGAAAAAATATTTGGAAACGAAAGGGATATTGGGCAGCCTTGAAAGCTTTTTCGTTAGCAAAATCTCTTTCTACTGGTAATTCAAAAAGTTTGTTTGTGCGACAAATAAAAAATCAAACGTTGTAATAATCTGACTCGGCTTGAGATAAGAAAAAGTCTAATCTTTAATGTTTTGAACTAATGAATATTCAATATTAAATTGAACTCCTTTCGTTTTTAACGTACCGAGAATAATAATTCTTTTATTTACTGAATTCAAAACAAAATAAAGAATAAATAAAGAGAAGACATAAAGTTCCACCTTTTTAGGATATTTTATGATTTAGATTTACGGGATGGGGATTTTTATTTTCCCCATCAACCCACTTGTTACAATTAGAATATTAATAAATAAAAATCATTAATAAGTTTTGTCTTTTTTCTATTTATACCATTTGAATATAAATTGAGTATAAAAGAGTAGGTCCAAGATCTTTAGTAAAAAAAAATCCGTCGTTTAAAATAAAAATAATTGATTAAGTTTAAAACTTTTTTTTAACTTTACTAAAAATTTCTAATTTTAAATCCATTAAGTTAACTTAAATTGATATACTAAATAATAATAGGGATTATGATAATAAGGATTCTTATAAGAACATTCAAATCCCTATTTATATTATTTATATTAAATAAATTTGAAGATTTCCTAAAAATAAAAATGAAGAATATTGCATTGAATTGATTCCTTCAAGCGTGACAATTGAATAAAAATAGGTTATTATGGTTTATAGTAAGCCGCTATGGTGAAATTGGTAGACACGCTGCTCTTAGGAAGCAGTGCTAGAGCATCTCGGTTCGAGTCCGAGTAGCGGCATAATATCTTTTAATTTTCAAAAGAATACAATAAGTCCTATAATGCTGATTTGAATCCCGTATAATTGAGGGACTCCTTCTTTTTTAATTTCAAAATTTTTATGATATTTTCGACTTTAGAGCATATATTAACTCATATATCTTTTTCGGTTGTTTCAATTGTAATTACAATTTATTTGATAACCTTATTAATCGATGAATTCGTAGGATTATATGATTCGTCAGAAAAGGGCATGAGAACTTCTTTTTTCTGTATAACAGGATTATTAGTTACTCGTTGGATTTATTCGGGTCATTTACCATTAAGTGATTTATATGAATCATTAATATTTCTTTCATGGGGTTTGTCCATTATTCATATGGTTCCGTATTTAAAAAAAAATAAAAATTATTTAAGCACAATAATTGCGCCAAGTACTTTTTTTACCCAAAGCTTTGCTACTTCGGGTCTTTTAACTGACATCCATCAATCCGAAATCTTAGTACCCGCTCTCCAATCCCAGTGGTTAATGATGCACGTGAGTATGATGGTATTGGGCTATGCAGCTCTTTTATGCGGATCGTTATTATCAGTAGCACTTCTAGTAATTACATTTCGACAAGCCATAAGAATTGTTGATAAAAGCAATAAGGATTCATTTTACTTTGGTGAGATCAAATACATGCCGGAAAGACGCAATTTTTTAAAAAATATTTCTTTTCTTTCTTTTAGGAATTATTACAGGCTTCAATTAATTCAACAATTAGATAATTGGGGTTATCGTATTATTAGTGTAGGGTTTATCTTTTTAACGATAGGTATTCTTTCGGGCGCAGTCTGGGCTAATGAAGCATGGGGATCTTATTGGAATTGGGACCCAAAGGAAACCTGGGCATTTATTACTTGGACCATATTCGCAATTTATTTCCATACTCGAACAAATAAAATTTTGGAAGAAAGTTGCAATTCTGCAATTGTCGCTTCTATCGGCTTTCTTATTATTTGGATATGCTATTTTGGGGTTAATTTATTAGGAATAGGACTACATAGTTATGGTTCGTTTACATTAATATCTAATTGAATTGAAGAAAGGGTCGTAAAAAATACAACCATAAGACAACCGAGAACCTTTTGAATCAAGTAATATAGTGATTCAAAAAGTTCTCACAAAAGCTAAACATATCTGATTACAATTATTTTTTTTTTAACTTAACTTTAAGAGAAGAAAAAAGAAAATTTTGTCATTGTATAACGATTTTTCATTTTTTAAAGATCATAGGATTACTTTTTGATTTTTTTTTATTTTGCAAAACTACCTATAAAAATAATTAGATAGAATAGCCTCGACCTTGTCAACTGATAATGATAAAACTAAATCCGGATAAATACCAATGCCTATTACAGGCAGAAGGATAGAGATCGAAACAAATAACTCCCGTGGTCCAGAATCAAAAAAATAAGAGTTTGGGGCATTAAACAACCTGTATCCATAGAACATCTGACGTAACATAGATAATAAATAAATAGGAGTTAATATCATTCCAACTGCCATTACAAAAGTAATTACTATTTTTAGCATTAAAAGATATTTTTGACCCGTAATTATTCCAAAAAATACAATCAATTCCGCAAAAAAACCGCTCATGCCCGGTAATGCAAGGGAGGCTAGTGATAAGACATTGAACATCGTGAATATTTTTGGCATTGGAGCGGCCATTCCGCCCATTTCGTCAAGATAAACAAGACGTATTCTATCATAACTCGTTCCTGCCAAGAAAAAAAGTGCAGCGCCAATAAATCCATGTGATAGTATTTGTAAAATGGCTCCGTTCAATCCCATATCGCTTATAGAACAAATTCCTATAATTATAAAACCCATATGAGATACAGAAGAATAGGCTATTCTTTTTTTTAAATTTCGTTGACCCAAAGATGTTGAAGCTGCATATATTATTTGCATCGCGCCTATTATTATCAACCAGGGAGAAAATATAGAATGAGCGTGGGGTAATAATTCCATATTGATTCGAACCAACCCATACGCTCCCATTTTTAATAAGATTCCGGCTAGAAGCATACAAGTACTGTAATGTGCTTCTCCATGGGTGTCTGGTAACCAAGTATGTAAGGGTATAATCGGTGATTTGACAGCAAAAGCAATAAGAAAGCCAATATAGAATAGTATTTCTAGAGCCACGGGATATGATTGATTGGCTAATGTTTCAAAATTGAATGTTGGTTCATTGGAACTATATAAAGCGATGCCCAAAGCTCCGATTAATAAAAAAACGGAACTTCCTGCAGTATACAAAATAAACTTTGTAGCTGAATACAGACGTTTCTTTCCTCCCCACATGGATAGAAGTAGATAAACTGGAATTAGTTCTAACTCCCACATGATGAAAAAAAGTAAAAGATCTTGAGAAGAAAATAGTCCTATTTGACCACTATACATTGCTAACATCAGAAAATGGAATAATCGGGAATTCCGAGTAACCGGCCAAGCCGCTAAAGTAGCTAAAGTGGTGATAAATCCTGTAAGTAAAATGGGTCCTATAGAAAGTCCATCTATTCCCAATCTCCAGTAAAAATTAAAAAAATTTATCCATTTAAAATCCTCTGTTAATTGGATTAATGGATCGTCCAATTGGAAATAATAAGAGAATGCATAGGTCATTAAAAGGAGTTCTAAGATACATATACATATAGTATACCACCTAATTACCTTATTTCCTCTATGGGGTAAAAAGAAAATTAAGGAACCCGCGGATATTGGTAAAACTACAAGTATTGTTAACCAAGGAAAAGAATTCGTGGTAAAGACAAGATACACTTGGACCAGAAAAACCCGTTCTCGAAAAATAGAATATATTCTATTTTTCGAGAACGGGTTTTTGTCGGTAAACAAAGAAATCAAATGTATTCAAGTGGTTTTTTCTGGAAAGTATCAATAAGCTAGACCCATGCTTCGAGTTGTTTCATGCCATAAATAAACTCGAACACTCAAGAAATCCGTTGGACAGGCGGATTCACATCTCTTACAACCGACACAGTCCTCCGTTCTTGGAGCAGAAGCAATTTGCTTAGCTTTACATCCGTCCCAAGGTATCATTTCTAATACATCAGTGGGGCAGGCTCGGACACATTGAGTACACCCTATACATGTATCATAAATCTTTACTGAATGTGACATTGGATCTAGAATTTTTTTTACGTCATAAATTTTCGATCTAGTAAATTTCTAACTGAATCCTATATTGAAACACCAGACGAATCAATGATTTACCAGAATTTTTCTATTCAATTTCAGGGTCGACTTATGAGATAAAGCCAAAATACTTTAATTTCTTATCTTTTCGCAAACATGATCTGATACACATACATGCCAATTTGAATTGCTGAATATTATATCTTATACGATTAATATTACTTATTCAACAAATTCGATTGATTTATACGGGTTGATTTTCTGTTACGATAAATTGACGAAACGATAGCCAGTCCAATAGCTGCTTCAGCGGCTGCGATAGCTATAACAAAAATTGAGAAAATATTTCCTTTTAATTGGCGACTATCAAAAAAATCAGAAAATGTTACGAAATTTATATTAACTGCATTTAGTATAAGTTCAAGACACATAAGAGCTCTAACCATATTTCGACTCGTGATCAATCCATAGATACCGATAGAAAATAAATAAGCACTCAAAACAAGTACATGTTCGAGCATCATTGACCAACTCCTTATTTTATCAATTTCTATTTATTTCAATATGAACAACAATTCAACATCAACAGATTGGATTGACTATAATAAGTACAGAATAAAAAAATATATACATAAATAATCTTCAAATAGAATTGAAGGAAAATTGATGTGATAACATAGAACAAAGTTGAATTTGTATTGCGGTTACTAATTCTAAAGATTTATTACTGACGAGCCACAACAATCGCACCTATCAAAGCAACTAAAAGAATTATTGAAATGAATTCAAATGGAAGAAAAAAATCTGTTGATAAATGAATTCCAATTTGTTGACCATTACTTATCAAATCGTGCTCTATAATTTGATTTGCCCTTGTAGTCCAAATAATCCCATACCATGACGTATCTGGAATAATAGTAATTAGTGAAACAAAAATACTTGTGCAAACTAAGGAAGTAACCCCATCCCCGACAGTCCAAAGATTGAAATCTTCGTAATATTCTGAACCATTCATGAACATCACAGCAAATATAATTAAAACATTTATAGCTCCCACATAAATAAGGAGCTGTGCAGCAGCTACAAAAGGAGAGTTTGATAAAATGTATAATAAGGATATACAAACAAGAACCAATCCCAAAGAAAAGGCAGAAAAAATTGGGTTGGTAAATAATACCACTCCTAGACCCCCT